CATCCTCAAAGCAGTCCTTCCTGTAGTCTCAACAAATAAGTAATTATAGGAGTAAAGTGTTGATATAATTCGAAGAAGCAAACGACAATTTAATTTCAAGTTAATAAAGAAAAAAAGTAAAATAAGTATGTAATCTAAGGTACTTTTTTACATTTCTAGGATTAAACAAAAGGATTCGCAAATAAAAGCGCTAATGCCACAACCAGTCCGTAAATTGTTAAAGCTTCCATAAAAGCTAGACTAAGCAATAAAGTACCTCGTATTTTACCCTCTGCTTCTGGTTGTCTCGCAATACCCTCTACAGCTTGGCCTGCAGCAGTACCTTGACCAACTCCGGGTCCAATAGAAGCAAGTCCTACAGCCAATCCAGCAGCAATAACGGAAGCGGCAGAAATCAGTGGATTCATGGTAAGTTCCTCACACCAAAAAAAAAAGAAATGGTTAATGATACAATCAACCAATGAATTATTACTTAATTTTATCATTAAGTTTGATCATTAAGATCTATTGGTTCGGAGTAACTAAAAACTAATGATAATATTACTGAATCGTCAGAACTACTTCGATATCTCATTTTTTGTTTCTACCCATGATGAAGTTTTTGTAAATCCATATACATACGGCTCTAGTTATTGCATTTCTTTCTTTCCAACCATTCTTTCATTCCATCCTTCGTTCTTTACTCTTCTATATCCTTGAGTTCATCTGTTTTTTCATCCAATACACAATCACAAATGAAACAGAAGAAAGGACTTGACTTATCTTGTAATCCATCTAATCTAAATGCAGTAAACTGCAATCAAATCAATATATGCAATCATCAATATATGCAATGGATATCAATATGATCGATATCAACGATATCAATATATCAATATAACGATATCAATATGTATATCAATACATATATATATATATATATTTTTTTTTTATTTTGCTTTATTTATTTTGCTATATATATATATTGCTATCTATATATATTGCTATATATATATTACATATATATAGCATATAGTTAGATATATATATATAGTTAGTTAGTATATAGGTAAGGCATAAGGACTTCTATTTATATATAGATAGGACTGTATAACTAGTGAATATCTAATATTACATATACATATTACATATACATTTCTTTCTTCCATAACGTAAACTGGCCACATTTTATATTGAATCGGATTATAGAATCATTCCTCGAAACCCACACAAAAGGTGGCTGGACTTATAGACATTACATACATCTAGTGTGACCTCCCCAACCCATCTTTTTTTTTACAATTCCGTAATATCGTTCATCTTCTCTCCTACGGCTCTAGGCCATATATTCATACGTATTTATATCTATTATGTTCTCCAACCAAGCAGATTATCTTGAACCATGCATGAATTGGGATAAGCTAAAAAAAAAAAAGACTATTTAGAAAACTAGTCAATGATGACCCTCCATGGATTCGCCTATATAAGCCGCGGCTAACGTTGCAAAAATAAGAGCTTGAATACCACTTGTAAATAATCCAAGAAACATGACAGGTATAGGAACTACTGAAGGGACTAAAGAAACAAGAACAACAACTACTAATTCATCAGCCAATATATTCCCGAAAAGTCGAAAACTAAGAGATAAGGGTTTTGTGAAATCTTCTAGGATGTTAATTGGTAAAAGTATTGGAGTTGGTTTGATGTATTTCTCGAAATAACCCAACCCTTTTTTGGTAAGACCTGCATAAAAATATGCCACTGACGTGAGTAAAGCTAAAGCAACAGTAGTATTTATATCATTCGTGGGCGCAGCTAACTCCCCATGAGGTAACTGTATGATTTTCCAAGGTAAAAGGGCACCTGACCAATTAGAAACAAAAATAAATAGGAACATAGTTCCAATAAAGGGAACCCAAGGTCCATATTCTTCTCCAATCTGGGTTTTGCTCAAGTCTCGAATAAATTCAAGGACATATTCAAAGAAATTCTGACTGTCAGTCGGAATGGTTTGTGGATTCCGAACAGCTATGATGGCTGAACCTAACAAGATAGCAATTACGACCCAAGAAGTGATAAGTACTTGGGCATGGATTTGTAAACCTCCTATTTGCCAATAGAAATGTTGGCCTACTTCTACACCCGATATATCGTATAACCCCTTGAGTGTTTTAATGTAACATGGTATAACATTCATATTGTCCTCTGATAGAAATTGAACTTCAAAAAAGGAATTAGTTTGATTCAACCATTTCTTTCTCAACTCACCAACTTGAATCATTAATCATATATTTAGGATACCAAGAAATCACATAACATCATAATATATATCAATATCCCCAGTTCTTTTTTTTATCTATTAAAAAAAAAAAAGTAACCGATCCAATAAATCTATGGAGTTGCCCAATAATTAACATTAACTAATTTTATTATTCTTAATCTTAATCATAATCAACGATTTCTTATATAGCTAGAACGACCTTCACAAATTGCGGATACTAATTTGTTAAGAATCAATCGAATTGAAGCTATAGCGTCATCGTTGGCTGGAATCGAAATATCTGCAAGATCTGGGTCACAATTTGTATCGATTAAACAAATCGTTGGAATCCCCAAAATGGCACATTCTCGAAGAGCCGTATATTCTTCTTGCTGATCAACGATGATCACAATATCAGGCAATCCCGTCATATATTTGATCCCACCGAGATATGTTTGCAAGGTAGATAATTTTCTCTTCAACATTGCTGCATCTCTTTTGGGGAGACGGTTGAGTTTCCCCATCTTTTCTTCTGCTCTTAAGTCCCTGAACTTATAAAGTCTCGTTTCCGTAGTGGACCAATTCGTTAACATACCACCGAGCCATTTTTGATTAATAAAATGAGACCGAGCCCTTATTGCAGCTGATGCTACTGAATCCGATGCTTTATTTTTGGTACCGACGATTAAAAAGTTTTTTCCCCTACTTGCTGCATCAAAAACTAAATCACAGGCTTCTGATAAAAAACGAGCAGTTCTAGCGAGATTTGTAATATGAATACCTTTACGCTTTGCAGAAATGTAAGGGGCCATTCTAGGATTCCATTTCTTAGTACCATGACCAAAATGAACTCCTGCTTCCATCATCTCTTCCAAATTGATGTTCCAATATCTTCTTGTCATTTTTTCCCACACTTCCTTTTTGTTTTTTCTTTTTCGTATTATTAACAAAGAGACGAGGTACCTTGAAATAAAAAATTGTTCCGATGGAACCTTCTACCGGGGATTGACCATTGATACACGGCGCAAACCATAAATTTTTTTAATTACTTATTTTATTTATTACCAAATCAATAATCAGACCAGTATAGTTAAAAGATAGTTAAAGTGAAAATGAATCCGCTCTTAGGAATCATTAAATCGCATAAATGATTGTTCTGATGTCTCATGTAAATTTGTCTCATGGAAATTGTTTGTCGCGTAAGAACAAAATAATTCTCTATGGTGTAACAAAATATCTCTCATTTCCAACTCGAATAGATTTTTTCTTTTGATTTCCAAATAAATGTTTTTGTCTTGCCTTGAGCGGTGCACAAATTTTTGGAATCCGGTACCAACAGGTATAATCCCCCCCAGAACAACGTTCTCTTTCAGGCCTTTCAACCAATCAATACGACCTCGTAGAGCAGCTTTTGCTAAAACTCGAGCGGTTTCTTGAAAACTTGCTTCGGATATGAAACTTTGAGTATTCAGAGACGCTCTTGTTATTCCCAATGAGATTGCCCGATAACAGATCGATTCGTCCAAAGCGCGCCCTGCTCGTTCCGCTCGCAACAATCCGATTAATTCTCCAGGCGAAAAAACATTAGACATTCCATCTTCTGAAACCAACACTTTTGATGTTACTTGACGTACAATAATCTCTATATGTCTATTATGGATCTGTACCCCCTGGGATCTATAAACCTTTTGGATCTTATTAACCAAAGAGATACGACTTTGGGCTATGGTTAGCTCAGCTCCAATCAAAAACCCCCAGGGGATCCCAAGAATTCTTGGTATACGCTCGTTCCAACCTTCAACTCTCCTTTCGAGGTTCATCGATATTGAATCAATCGAACGCACTTCTAAGATTTGTTCTACTTTTGGAAGACCTTGCGTTATGTCACCAGATCTCGATTTTTCATATATAAATGTAACTAATGTATCTCCTTCGTAAAGGATTTTCCCATAATGACCATGAACAGTTGCTCCAGGAGTAGCCAAATAAGACTTAGCCGATCTTATAACTAAAAAGTCGACATTAACAATTAAAATTTGACCAGATTTTTTTACGTGTGGTTCGTATTTAAATAGACATACATTTTCACAAATAAATTGTCCAAGGCTAATTTTGATCGATGTCTCTTCACAATAATCATGATGGAGAAAGCACCAATTCAAATGGAATGGGTTCAAAATGATGTTACTGCATAGATCGGGATTATAAATCCTTCTATTTTCATCTATTAAACAGTATTTAAGTACTTGAAGTACTTGGAAAATCTGTTTCAAATTGTCAAGTAGCAAATATTTCTTTAACACGATCTGATTATGAGTTATTAAATGGTAAGATGAATAAAAATTTGATACTTTAGGTACAATCGCGCCTAAGGGACCTAAATAATCCCTAATTGGAATTAGGGGATCCGATTCTTTTGTCACATTGTTATATTTCGAACCATTGAATGGACCAATTCGAGAACAATTGGATGATGACAAAATTAGCAAAGATTGGCATTCCTTATTTCGATTCAACAACATACCAATAGTTCCTTGATTACCAATAGTTCCTTGATGTTGGCTAAGTGATTGAATCTTCGCCTTGGAATAAAAAGGATTGATATTGGTGCAATCTAATCCATTATCGGGAATCAATCCGGAACTTGCCCTATCATACCTTTTTCCGGTATACGAAATAGTGGACTTGACTAACTCAATTCTTATGAAATCGCGAATTAGATCATTTGCCCTTACCTCAACAAAGGAAGCATGAACCTCTT